AGAATTTTTTCTTTCAATACTTACTCCTCATTAGTTAACAATTCTAATGATTAGATTCGTATGCTTAATTCTGATAGTTAAGGTCAAATGATTATTCATCAAATTTTTTGTATTTTAATTAAATAGGAGGTATTTCTATGTTCAAATGGCGGTGCAATTTTGTATTTTCCAATGAGAAGGTAGAACATAGGTGTGGGCCAAGTAAATCAATAGATAGTGTTGATAGTATTGGACATACAGATAGAAGTGAACAACCTATTCTAAACGATATGGAAAAAAAGGTTCCTAGTTGGAATCGTATTAGTAATTATAGTTTCAATAATGTTGATTATTTATTTGATATCAGGAATATTTGGAGTTTGATCTCTGATGACACTTTTTTTGTTAGGGATAGTAATGGTGATCGTTACTCTATATTTTTTGATATTGAAAATCATATTTTTGAGGTTGACAATGATAGTTCCTTTATGAGTGAACTAGAAATTATTGTTTCTAGTTATTTGAATAGGGGGTCTAAGAAAAAGAATCATACATGTAATGATACTGAATCCAGTTGGAAAAAGAACATTATTAGTAGCATTGATAGTTATCTTCGTTTTGAAGTCAGTATTAATAGTTCTATTTCGAGTAGTACCAACAATTACAGTGAAAGTTACATTTATAATTTCATTTGTACTGAAAATAAAAATAGTAGTGAGAGTGATCGTTCTAGTATAAGAACTAGTCAAAATATCGATGATTTGGATATTAGAGTAGAATCCAATCATAATGATAATCCTTTCCATAAATTCAGACATTTATGGGTTCAATGTGAAAATTGTTATGAATCACATTATAAACAATTTTTTGGTGAAAAAATGTATATTTGTGAATTTTGTGGATATCATTTGAAAATGAGTAGTTCAGATAGAATTGAACTTTCGATTGATCCCGGAACTTGGGATCCCATGGATGAAGATATAGTATCTGTAGACCCCATTGAATTTGATTCACCCGTTGAATTTGATGAAGAACCGGATTCTGATAGAGATCATATCGATTTTTCAGAAGAAGAACTGGATTCTGATTCTTATATAGATCGTATCGATTCTTATCAAAGAAAGACAGGTTTAACTGAAGCTGTTCAAACAGGCATAGGTCAACTAAATGGTATTTCCGTAGCTATTGGCGTTATGGATTTTCAGTTTATGGGGGGTAGTATGGGATCCGTAGTAGGCGAGAAAATTACTCGTTTGATCGAATATGCTACTAATCGATCTCTACCTGTCATTATTGTGTGTGCTTCTGGAGGAGCACGCATGCAAGAAGGAAGTTTGAGCTTGATGCAAATGGCTAAAATTTCTTCTGCTTTATATAATTATCAATTAGATAAAAAGTTATTCTATGTAGCAATTCTTACAGATCCTACAACCGGTGGAGTAACAGCCAGTTTTGCTATGTTAGGAGATATCATTATTGCTGAACCTAATGCAACCATTGCATTTGCGGGTAAAAGAGTAATTGAACAAACATTGAATACGACAGTACCCGAGGGTTCACAAACATCTGAGTATTTATTCGAAAAAGGTTTATTCGACCCAATAGTACCACGTAATCTTTTAAAAGGTGTTCTGAGTGAGTTATTTCAACTCCACGGTTTCTTTCCTTTGAATCACAGTTCCAAAAATTAAAGTATAGCACTAGATTCGTTTATTTTATTTGTAGCGAACAAAAATAAATATTTAATTCATCGTAATCGTAATTAAAAGAAACAATATATATATTGTTTTCCTTGTTGACATAAGTTCTCCTTGTAGATAGACAGAGGTTTCGGATAATTATATTTTTTCTTTTGTTTTTTATTTATAATTATTTATTTAATATATTAATTTAATATATTAAAATTCAAATAATATTAATTATTATTTTAACTTATATTATAATATTCATTATTATATTACTTATTATTTAATATTTAAATATATATATATATTCTAAATATTATAGTTTCTATCTAATCATATAGCTAATAGAATTATAGTTGATATTATTTATCACTTAAAAATAATATTATTTACAATATAATAATAACTTGATATTACTTATGATAGATATATCCTAAATAAGCATAAGAGGATATCTTTTTAATAGATAGAAATATTAATAGATAGAAATAGTAAATCGAGGCATCTATTCTATGACAGATTTCAACTTACCCTCCATTTTTGTACCTTTAGTGGGCCTAGTATTTCCGGCAATTGCAATGGTTTCTTTATTTCTTCATGTCCAAAAAAATAAGATTGTCTAGACCCAATGGTAATGAATCTTATCAAGTGATTTCAACACTGTATGATAATACGGATATTTATTTCGTGTAATATGGTATGATATGTGGCTTTTGCCAAACACACAAGTGAAAGAACTTTTATGCGGATATATAATATCTGTATAAATGCATGTATATGTGGATATAGCTTGTTCAAAATGAATTAGCGAATATAAAAAAAGGAAAGTCAATGTATCTAACTAATTACTCCCGATGTTTCACATAACAATAGTGCTAGTTGGTGAAAGTGACTTCGGGGTCAAGAAAGGTAAAGTCAAATTTATTTGGGTTATTCGCTCAATTCCAATCGAATGTAACTGAATGCAGTATAGTATGAATTGGCGATCAGAACATATATGGATAGAACTTATAACGGAATCTCGAAAAACGAGTAATTTTTGCTGGGCCTGTATCCTTTTTTTAGGTTCACTAGGATTCTTAGTGGTTGGAACTTCCAGTTATCTTGGTAGGAATTTGATCTCTGTATTTCCATCTCAGCAAATCGTTTTTTTTCCTCAAGGGGTTGTGATGTCTTTCTATGGGATCGCGGGTCTGTTCATTAGCTCCTATTTGTGGTGCACTATTTCGTGGAATGTAGGTAGCGGTTATGACCGATTCGATAGAAAAGAGGGAAGAGTGTGTATTTTTCGTTGGGGATTTCCTGGAATAAATCGTCGCATCTTCCTTCGGTTCCTTATGAGAGATATCCAATCAATCAGAATAGAGGTTAAAGAGGGTCTTTATACTCGTCGTGTCCTTTATATGGAAATCAGGGGCCAAGGAGCCATTCCCTTGACTCGTACTGATGAGAATTTGACTCCACGAGAAATTGAACAAAAAGCTGCTGAATTAGCCTATTTTTTGCGCATACCAATGGAAGTACTTTAAAACGAACTCGAACTAAAGTAAAGAATAAATATCCTCTCAAGGTGGGGAAAAGAACTTGCTAATTCCCCTTTTTAATAAAAGGCAAGTTTCCTGATTCTTTTATACTAGAAGTCTAATCTAACTAACTAATCTAATAATTAATTTATAGATATAAATTAATCAAACCTATCCGAACATATATTTCGTAATACATAATTCATCTTTTTAGGCCCATGATTTTTAATTGATACCCTTTTTCTGATTATACAGTAAAAGATTTCGTTTCGAAAGAATTAATGTAAGTTTTTTGGTCTCGAAACTTGATTCGTTACTTAAAGTGGGTTTTGGAGTATTCATCGAAAGGAACAAATGAAAATGAAATTGGTTTGAATTTGCCCAATTGAGATATCTGAAATATATTACAAATAAAAAGGAAAGGGATAGATCCAGAGGTCACTACTTTGTTATACAACTCGTGCTTCAGAGAAATATCAGATAGAGTCGACGAATGAAGCAGGTTCATTAAAAATTAAAATTAAATTCACAGATCAAAATGAAAAAAAAGAAAGCATTGGCCTCCCTTCCCTATCTTGCATCTATGGTATTTTTGCCCTGGTGGGTCTCTTTCTCTTTTAATAAATGTCTGGAACCTTGGGTTACTTATTGGTGGAATAGCAGACAATCCGAAACTTTTTTAAATCATATTCAAGAGAAAAACGTTCTAAAAAGATTCATAGAATTAGAAGAACTATTCCTATTGGATGAAATGATAAAGGAATACCCGGAAACACATATACAAAAACTTCATATAGGAATACACAAGGAAACAATACAATTGGTCAAAGCATGCAATGAATATGATCTCCGTATCATTTTACATTTCTCGACAAATATAATCTGTTTCACTATTCTAAGTGGTTATTTTATTCTGAGTAATGAAGAACTCGTTATTCTGAATTCTTGGGTTCAGGAATTCCTCTATAACTTAAGTGACACAATAAAAGCTTTTTCGATTCTTTTAGTTACTGATTTATGGGTCGGATTTCACTCGACCCGTGGTTGGGAACTAATGATAGGTTTGGTTTACAACGATTTTGGATTGGATCATAACAATCAGATTATATCTGGTCTTGTTTCCATTTTTCCAGTTATTCTAGATGCAATTGTTAAATATTGGATTTTTCATTATTTAAATCGTGTATCTCCTTCGCTTGTAGTAATTTTTCATTCAATGAATGAATAAAGAACTCATTTGATCTCATCATATCAATAAAATTAGAATCCTTCTTCCTTTATAAATAAATAGAAATTAAGCATTTAATTAAAAATTTTACTTAATTCCTTATACTTTCATCTGCTCAAGGTATTCATCGTATATTCCAGTACAATTATTCTAGTACAATGCCAGACTCGTGTATAGGTAACTATACTAGTTACCTATCTAATTTATTGTAGAAACTCCGAAATTAATGATTGGACATGCAAAAAAAAAATGCTTTTTCTTGGGTAAAGGAAGGGATGACTCGATCCATTTCTGTATCGATCATGATATATGTAATAACTCGGTCATCCATTTCAAATGCATATCCCGTTTTTGCGCAGCAGGGTTATGAAAACCCGCGAGAAGCAACGGGACGAATTGTATGTGCCAATTGTCATTTAGCTAATAAACCCGTGGATATTGAAGTTCCGCAAGCTGTGCTCCCTGATACTGTATTTGAAGCAGTTGTCCGAATTCCTTATGATAAGCAACTGAAACAAGTTCTTGCTAATGGTAAAAAGGGGGGTTTGAATGTAGGGGCTGTTCTCATTTTACCCGACGGATTCG